TTGCGGTGATTGTGTTCAACTAATCATAAAGATATTGGTACGTTATATTTGTTGTTTGCTTTATGGTCTGGATTGATTGGGTTGGCTTTAAGCCTTTTGATTCGGGCGGAGTTGGGTCAACCTGGGAGATTGCTTGGGGATGATCAACTATACAATGTAATTGTAACTGCTCATGCTTTTATAATGATTTTTTTCTTGGTAATACCTATAATAATTGGGGGTTTTGGTAATTGGTTGATTCCCTTAATAATTGGGGCACCTGATATGGCTTTCCCTCGGCTTAACAATTTAAGGTTTTGATTACTTGTGCCGGCTCTTTTTTTATTATTAAGGTCTTCTCTTGTGGAGAGTGGGGTTGGGACAGGTTGGACTGTGTACCCTCCTTTGTCAGGCAATGTAGCTCATTCTGGTGCTTCGGTAGACTTAGCTATCTTTTCTTTACATCTTGCTGGTGCTTCTTCCATTTTGGGGGCTATTAATTTTATTTCTACTGTTGGGAATATGCGTTCTCCTGGGTTGGTTGCTGAGCGAATTCCTTTGTTTGTATGGGCTGTTACAGTAACAGCAATTTTGTTGGTTGCTGCATTGCCTGTATTGGCTGGGGCTATTACAATGTTACTTACGGATCGTAATTTGAATACATCTTTTTTTGACCCTACTGGGGGGGGAGATCCTATTTTATATATACATTTATTTTGGTTTTTTGGTCACCCAGAAGTATACATTTTGATTCTTCCTGGGTTTGGTATGATTTCCCATATTGTTGTTCATTATGCTGGGAAGAAGCAGGTATTTGGGTATTTGGGGATAGTCTATGCTATTGTATCCATTGGGGTTCTTGGGTTTATCGTGTGGGCTCATCACATGTTTACTGTTGGGATAGATGTAGACACGCGGGCATATTTTACTGCCGCGACTATAATTATTGCTGTCCCTACGGGGATTAAAGTTTTTAGCTGATTGGCTACAATTCATGGGTTTGTCAATAAAAGGGAGCCTCCTATTATGTGAGCTTTGGGGTTTATTTTTTTGTTTACGGTGGGGGGGTTGACCGGTATTGTTTTGTCTAACTCTTCCTTGGATATTGTGTTACATGACACTTACTATGTAGTAGCTCATTTTCATTACGTGTTGAGGATGGGGGCTGTTTTTGCGTTGTTTAGGGCTTTTAGTTATTGATACCCTCTTATTTCTGGGGTTACTTTTCATGTAGTATGAAGAAAGATTCATTTTGTTTTAATGTTTGTTGGTGTGAATCTTACTTTTTTCCCTCAACATTTTCTTGGGTTGGCTGGGATGCCGCGTCGATATTCTGATTATCCTGATAGCTTTGCTAAGTGGAATGTGGTGTCGTCTTGGGGTTCTTTAGTGTCCTTTGTTTCAGTGTTGTTGTTTATGTTTATGCTGTTAGAGTCGTTTGTAGCTCAGCGGGCTGTTGTGTGGAGAAGGGGCTTAAGGAGAGCTTTTGAGTGGCAGGATGGAGTTTTTCCTGCTTCATTTCATTCTAATAGACAAGTAGTGAAGATTGTTGTAGGGTAGAGGTTTAATAGATAAAGTATTTTGAGTTTTAAATAAAATGTTACGTAATCCTTTTCATCTAGTGGAGTTTAGGCCATGGCCTTTTACTGCGGCGAGTGGGGCTTTGTTTTTGACTGTTGGTTTGGTTAGTTGATTTCATGGGAAGGGTATTGTTTTGATAGTTTTGGGTATTGTTGTGATTTTAATGACTATGGTTCAGTGGTGGCGTGATGTAGTTCGGGAAGGAACGTATCAGGGGTACCACACTAGCTGAGTGGGTATGAATTTGCGTTGGGGCATGATTTTGTTTATTTTTTCTGAGGTTTGTTTCTTTTTTGCTTTCTTTTGGAGGTTTTTTCATAGGAGCCTTGTGCCTACTGTGGAATTGGGTTGTGTTTGACCTCCTGTTGGTATTTCTACACTTAATGCGTTTAAGGTTCCTTTGCTTAATACAGCTGTGCTCTTGGGGTCTGGTGTTAGGGTTACTTGGGCTCATCATAGATTAATGGTGGGGAGTCGTGAGGAAGCTTTGTATGGGTTGTCCTTAACTGTTTTGTTGGGGTTGTACTTTACGTTGTTACAGTGAGGGGAGTACCAGGAAGCTTCTTTTAGAATTGCAGATAGTGTGTATGGGTCAACTTTTTTTGTTATGACTGGGTTTCATGGTTTGCATGTTTTGATTGGTAGGGTGTTTTTGATTGTTTGTACGGTTCGGTGTTATTTACATCATTTTTCTGTTTCGCACCATTTTGGTTTTGAGGCTGCTGCTTGGTATTGACATTTTGTTGATGTTGTTTGAATTTTCTTGTATTTATGTATTTATTGGTGGGGCTCTTAAGCTAAAGTGTAAGGATTAAGGTGAAAAATGTTAATAGATATCTTTTCTTCTCTGGATGGTGGTGGTTCTTTAGGTATTAGCTTTTGGGGGGTAGTTTGAGTTAGTGGGTTTGTTGGGGTGTTATTTTTTTTGGGTCAAAATTGAGTGATGGTTTCTTCCGTAGGAAGTGTTGTTTTTGTGCTTATGGAGTTGATTTTAGGTTTGGTTAAAAGCTGTTCGGGGAAGTTCTTTGGAGGATTTGCAATGGGGCAGGTTTCTCTGTTTGTTATAATTTTTATTATTAACATTTTTGGGATGGTACCTGGTGGTTTTAGGCCAAGTAGGCAGTTATCTTTTACTTTTAGGTTGGCTTGGGTTGTTTGGTTTTGTCTAATCTTGAGGGGTTGGGGGTTTTCTTGGAAGAGAAGGGCGAGGCATCTGGTGCCTACTGGAAGACCTGGTGGGTTGGTTCCTTTGCTCGTATTGATTGAGAGCGTTAGTATTTTAATTCGTCCTATTACTTTGGGTGTTCGGTTGGCTGCGAATATTACTATGGGGCATTTGATGTTACATGTGATTGGGGAGTACGTGGTGGGGTTTTTCTATGGTGCGTCGATGATTGGGAGGTTGCTTGGAAGGATGGTTATGTGAGGTTATGTGTTGTTTGAGTTTGCTGTGAGGTTTTTGCAGGCTTATGTATTCGTTTTGTTGGTGGGATTATATTCTTCAGATCATCCTATGAGGCATAGAAGTTAATTTTAGTAAAGAACTAGTTAAACAATAACATAGATTTGTCGAGTCTAGATTACCAAAAGGTGTTCTTTTTTGCCACAGCTGAGTCCTATGTCTTGAGAGATTGTATTTTTAATTATTTTTGGGTGTTGAGTTTTTTTAGGTGTGAAGGTTTGATGAGGAGTCCGTGGGGATTACAGGGTAGTGAGAGGCTCGATTTGCGGGTTGAAGAGGAGCAAAGTCAATATTTTTAAGTGGGGTGGGGGGAAAAAAGAGGTTAAGACGAAATAACATAATGAGTGTATTTTCTGTTAGGGGTGTTGGGGTTATTGGGGTGTTGGTTGGGGTTGTATGTTTAATGTCTCAGCGTAGTAGTCTTTTTGGGGCTTTGTTGAGGATAGAGGTGTTCACTTTGAGGGTGTACATTTTAATTTTTGGTGAGGTTTGGTTTATGGGTGGAGTGAGAGTTGTTTGTTTGGTTTTTTTGGGGTTTGGGGTTTGTGAAGCGGCTTTGGGGTTAAGTGTGTTAGTTTCTTTGGTTCGTAGGGTTGGAGGTGATTACGTTGGTGGGCTGGTTTTAGGGCATTTTTAGGGTTATTTTAGTTGGTTTAGCCATTATGTGTGTTGCTGCGGTAGATGGAGCGATGTTTTGGTGGGGATTTGTTTGGGGTTGTGTTTTTTTGATGGTGTGAAGGTTAGGCTTATGGTTTAGTCCGTTAGGTTTAGCTAGGTGTTCTAGGAGATTCTTTGTGGTTGACACTTACTCTGTTGGGCTTATTTCTTTGACTTTTTTGGTGTCTGGGCTTAGGATATTGTGTAGGGTTCGTGATGTTTTAAAGAGTAGAAACGGAGCGAGGGTTTTTACTTTTATAGTTTTAGGTTTGACTTTAGTTTTGGTTATAAGCTTTAGAGTAAGGTCATTTCTTGGGTTTTATGTCATGTTTGAAGTTAGTTTAATCCCTATTTTGCTTGTTATTTTGGGGTGGGGGTATCAACCTGAGCGGTTGCAGGCTGGGAAATATATAATGCTTTACACTGTTGGGGCTTCTCTTCCTTTGTTAATTCTAATTTTAATCATTTTGAGGAGTGAGGGATCTGTTTTTTGAGGGTGAGGGCATTGTGCGAGCGTTGGGAAAGGGTGATTAGGAGTTTTATGCGGCTCGTTGGCTTTTTTGGTAAAGTTACCTACCTATGGGTTTCATTTATGGCTTCCAAAAGCTCATGTTGAAGCTCCAGTGGCTGGATCTATGATTTTGGCTGGGGTATTGTTAAAATTGGGGGGTTATGGGTTAATCCGCATTTTAGGTATAGTTAGATTATTGGGTTCTTTGGTTGTTCCTTTTGTTTTTTGTCTTGGGTTGGGAGGAGGAGTGCTGGCAAGTATTATTTGTTTTGCTCAGACGGATGTAAAGGCGTTAGTGGCTTATTCCTCTATTGGGCACATAAGGTTGGTGTTAGGGGGAATTTTTTCTAACACTGGTTGGGGATGGCTTGGGGGTTTGTTAATGATGCTTGCTCATGGTTTGTGTTCTTCCGGATTATTTTTCTTGGCTAGGGAAACGTATAAGTGCTATGGAACCCGAAGGCTATACCTAGTTAAGGGCGGATTAGTTATTATGCCAGGGATTGCCTTGTTGTGGTTTTTGATGTGTGCTATTAATATAGCTGCACCCCCTTCTTTAAACCTTTGAGGGGAATTAATACTAGGGATTTCGGTTTTAAGTTATTCTGTGTTTTTGGGATGGCTTACTGGGGCTATAACTTTTTTGAGTGGTGTTTATTCTTGGTATGTTTACTGTGCTACACAACATGGTCAGTGCCCTTTTTGGGTTCGTGGAAGTAAAGTCTTTGAGGAGTTTATTAATTTTATAGTTGGGTTTATTTTGATTTTACCTTTGGGTTTGTTTGGTCTCGGACTAATGGTCTTCCTTTAAGGCTTTAAAATTTTGTTATTTATACGATAAACCTTACACAAAGGGTCGAAGTGCTCCTATTTTAGGTTTACATAATTTTACTGCAATAATTATTCTAAACAATAATAAGCAAGCTAATAAGGCCAAAGATATGTTACCATTTTGTAGGTATAGGGAGTTTATGCTTTGATTCATTGCTGTTAGGGAGAAAGTTAGCTCTTGGTTGATTTTAGGGTTAGAGCTTAGGCTGGGGTTTCTTAAAAGAAGAAGACTGCCCATTGTTAGGGTTATGGGCATAATTTGATTGTTGACGGAGAATGTTATGTTTGGAGAGAGAGATGCGATGTAAGCAAATATAACTAGCATACCTCCAATGAAGATAAAGAAGAGGAGGTATGCGTATCAAGGGGATATTGAGGCGATGGTTGTACAGTTAATAAAGGCTAACAATAGGACTATTATGCCTAGTGAAAGAGGGTGTATGGGAAGGGTTATTGAGAGTAGGGAGTAAAGTCTTAAGGTGGATAAAAGAAGTAGTATTATTACACTGACCTGTTGAGGACCTTCTGCTTGGAAGGCAGCTGTACTTGTATACTATCAATGTCAAGAGTAACCTTAGTTTAGAAGGAGTAGCGGGATTACAGCAAAGAGTGTGGCTAGACTCAAAGGCAAGAAGGATTTTCATGCTATTGCTATGAGTAGATCATACCGATATCGTGGAAGGGTGGCTCGAGCTCACAAGAATAATACGGTTATTGGGATAGCTATTGCTAGGGTTCCCGTTAGTAAGCAAGATGTTAGGACTCTCATAAATAAGATATTACTGTATTCAGCCATGAATAAAAAAGCGAAGCCTGCTCCACCGTATTCAATGTTAAAACCTGATACTAGCTCCGATTCGCCTTCGGCGAAGTCAAATGGGGTTCGATTTGTTTCAGCTAAAATTACCGTAATCCATATAATAGCGAGAGGTAGGAATAGAGTTAAGGTTAGTATGTTGGAGTTAATCAGCCGAAGACTGATTAGGTCTATCTTTATTGCAATAAATAGATAGAAAAGAATAATTAGCGTTATGGTGACTTCATATGAGATGGTTTGAGCTATAGCTCGAATTGCTCCTAGTAAGGCATATTTTGAGTTGGAGGATCAACCAGCTATGAGTGTGGTGTAAACATTTAGCGAAGAAATGCTTAAGAATAGAAGAATGGCTAAAGTCAGAGGTGATCTTATGTTGCAAGAGGGGAATAGTTGTCATAACCTTAGTGCTATTATTAGCATGATTCTTGGGGTTAAGACGAATGGAAGGTAGTTCGAGGATAGTGGTATTACTCAGTCTTTCACGAAGAGTTTTAAAGCGTCTGCTAGAGGTTGTGGGATGCCTATTAGGCCTACCTTGTTTGGTCCCTTTCGAATTTGAAAGTACCCAAGAAACTTACGTTCCAGTAAGGTAAAAAAGGCTACGCCCAGGAGGATTAAGACATAGGTGATGAATGTGGAGATTAAGTGCTGGGTAATTAGTAAAGGGAGTGGTCTCCCTGATCAGAGCTTAAATCTGAGGCATTTTTCTGCCACTTTACTCAAAAAGGGATTTAGCCTTTTACTTGGTGTAAACAAGTTGTAAATGTTTATACTACTTTTTGTAGGTATCAGGATTGAGGCCCATATTTTACCTCATCAGGGTAATCCGTTAAGTCCGGCTTGATACTTTTGGTTACACTATATGCCTTGGCTAGTTGCTTTGATAAAGTTGCAGTTTATAGTAATATGTTATATTATACTACAAGGCAGGGTTAGCTTGAGTATGAGGGCGGAGTTTTAGCTCCTTTTAATGATTCAAATTCATTCGTGTAAAATTTCACTAGCCTTCAACGGGAGGGAACGTACTGCTTAGTAATATTTAGTTTATAAAAAGTTATAAAATTAAACACAAATTAAATCAAGATAATAGGTGAGGAAGCCTTTTGGGGGGAGTTTTTAAGGGGGTTTTGAAGACAGAAGAGGTTGAGATAAGCTCTAAAGAGTTTTCTGATAAGTTGATGGAAGAGAATAAGAAAGAGGTTGAGATAAGCTCTAAAGAGTTTTCTGATAAGTTGATGGAAGAGAATAAGAAAGAGGTTGAGATAAGCTCTAAAGAGTTTTCTGATAAGTTGATGGAAGAGAATAAGAAAGAGGTTGAGATAAGCTCTAAAGAGTTTTCTGATAAGTTGATGGAAGAGAATAAGAAAGAGGTTGAGATAAGCTCTAAAGAGTTTTCTGATAAGTTGATGGAAGAGAATACAGCTGTATAATCTGCTGCGTTATTGTGGCGGCTTTGATGCAGGATCCTGCTGTAAGTAGATGAAAGTTTTAAGGTTTTTGGGGGCTCCTTTATTATCTTCGTTATTTTTTTTCGTAGTAAGGGCGTGTATGCTTGTTTTTGGGTTTTGTGGTGTTATTGATGGGGGGATAACTTATTTGTTTGAGTGACAGCTTTTTTGTTTTTGTGGGGTGGATTGGACTTTTCCTGTCATTTTAGATAGGATAAGGGTTATCTTTTCTTGTCTTGTTTGTCTTATCTCTGGTTCGGTATCTTTATTCATGATTTCCTATATAAGCGGGGAAGCGTTTATGCGGCGATTTACTATGCTTATTGTAGGGTTTGTTAGGTCCATAAATCTTTTAATCTTTGTCCCCAGCCTAGTAACGGTTCTTCTGGGTTGAGATGGATTGGGTATTGTGTCTTTTGCTTTGGTTATTTATTACCAGAATAAGAAGTCTTTGGCTGCTGGCATGTTGACTGTTTTGGCTAATCGTGTAGGTGATGCGTTGTTAATTTTAGCTATTTGTTTTTTAGTTAATTGGGGGGAATGGCGCTTTGGTTTTGGGTTGTCTGGAGGGTATTTGATGCTAATTTGTCTTTTGGTAGTAGTAGGAGCTATAACTAAAAGCGCTCAGATTCCATTTTCTGCTTGATTGCCAGCAGCGATGGCTGCTCCTACTCCGGTGTCAGCTCTTGTCCATTCTTCTACTTTGGTTACGGCTGGGGTTTATCTAGTAATTCGTTTCTACAGAACCTTAGTTGAGAGGCAGGAAGTTTTGTGGATTTTGGGGAAAGTTGGTGGTTTGACAATGTTAATGGCTGGATTGAGGGCTTGTGTTGAGGTTGATTTGAAAAAAATTATTGCTTTATCTACTCTTAGACAGTTGGGGTTAATAATGTATACTGTAGGTATAGGCTATCCAGTCATTGCTGTATTTCATTTGTTTACTCATGCTTTGTTTAAGGCCTTACTTTTTTTATGTGCTGGGTCTATTATCCACTCAGGTGTGGATACTCAGGATGGGCGTATTTTAGGCAGGATTAATCGTTTGTTGCCTTTTAGAGGAGGAATATTAACTTTAAGCAGTGTGGTGTTATGTGGAATACCTTTTCTTAGGGGGTTTTACTCAAAGGATTTGATCTTGGAGGGTGCTTTTAGTGGGTCTAATGGAGGTTTAGAAATTCTTGTAGTTCTAATTGGGGTTGGGTTAAGTTTGGTGTATAGTTCGCGAATTTTATTAATTGTTTTTGGGCAGAGTTATAGTAGTTCTATAAGGAGGTATGGTGTAGAGAGAGTATATGAGATTATCTCAATTGTAACTCTAGCTGTTGGGGCTATTTTGGGGGGTTGGATTTTACAAGGGATTTGGGTAAAAGTAAGAGGTTTTGATCTTGTGGGTGTATTTGGGAAATTGATTATTGGGGTTGTTACGTTTGGGGGAATTTTTTACAGTATTATGATGGCTGTAAAGATTAAGGTGTTCCGTTTGGGAACTGTAAGTAGATTAGCTAAGTTTTTATCTAGTATGTGATTTATTGGGGCGATTTCTGGAAGATTGGTGTCTGGGGTTGGCCTGAAAGGTGGGGGGCAAATAAGGGCTTATTTAGACCAGGGTTGGATAGAAATTTTTGGGGGACAAGGTGTTTTTAGTGGGCTAAAAGGGGGTATTAGGCTTTTCTTAAGGGTCCAGAGAGGAAGCTTGTTTAGATTTTTGCGTGTTTTCGTGATTATTGTGGTTTTAGTTTTAGGGGTGGTTAGGTTTTACGTCTAAATATTCTAGAGTTTTTTGTTTGATGTTAAATGAAAAGAGACTTAGGTCTTTTTAACATTTTCAGTGTTATATTTTAATGATAAATTATCTTTTCGTACTTAGAGTTTTGGTTGATGGAAAACAATGTAGTCTCAGACATTAGCTGTTATTGGTGCAAGTAGGAAGTACGCAAAATAGAGGACAGAGAATATTTGGCCTACTCAGATAAAGGGGTCTTCTACCAGTTGACTTCCAATTCAAGTTAGGATTAGGAAAGTGTTAACAAAGCCTCAGAAAAGTAATTGGTTAATAGGGTAAAATGAGGTAGCGCGTATAGTATTGGTGTGAGTGAGTGGGAGAATGAATAAAATTAGGATTGCTATTAGTAAAGCAAGGACTCCTCCTAGCTTATTTGGGATGGATCGTAAAATTGCGTATGCAAATAAAAAATACCATTCTGGTTGAATATGGACGGGGGTTCTAAGGGGGTTTGCTGGGAGGAAGTTTTCTGGGTCTGTTAGGAGATTTGGCCAAAAAAGGGAGATAGCTGCTAGTCCTGCTATTAAAATTACAAAGCCTGCTGTGTCTTTCACTGTATAGAAAATGTGGAATGGGATCAAGTTTGCATTTCTGGAGATTCCTAGTGGATTGTTTGATCCAGATTCATGAAGAAAAAGTAGATGAATTGCAGCCAAGGCTGCAATTACGAAGGGCAATAAGAAGTGGAGGGCAAAAAATCGATTCAGGGTAGCATTAGAGACGGAGAATCCTCCTCAGAGTCAGTATACTAGTCTTTTTCCTACGTAGGGAATTGCAGATAAAAGGTTTGTAATTACGGTTGCCCCTCAGAAGGATATTTGGCCTCAAGGGAGAACGTAGCCGAGAAAAGCTGTTGCTATGGTAAGGAGTATTAGGATTACTCCGATATTCCAGGTTTCTTTGGCAAGGTAAGATCCATAGTATATTCCTCGGCCTGTGTGTAAATAAATACAGGCAAAAAAGAAGGAGGCTCCGTTAGCATGGATTGCTCGTATAAGCCATCCGAAGTTTACATCTCGTGCAATGTGAGCAACTGATGAGAATGCTAGATCTACGTTAGAGGTGTAATGCATGGCCAAAAATAAACCGGTGACAATTTGTGTTACTAAACATAACCCTAAGAGCGAGCCAAAGTTTCATCAGCTTGAGAGATTAGTTGGGGCTGGGAGATCATATAACGAGTTATTAAGGATTTTAATAGCTGGGTGAGTTTTTCGTAGAGAGATTTTAATTCAGAAAATTAGTGCCCTAAATTTAAAGCTCCCAAAGCTTTTGTTTTACAAATAAACTATTTTCTGAGGTTTAGAAAAGGTGGATGACCACTAGTAATTAGGTAACAGCTAAGTGCTAAAGAATAAGCTTCTTTTCTAGGTTTGCAAGTAAGGGTGGCTTATTTACTGATCCTAAGTCAGTGGTATTATTATACTAACTCGCAAATTGGATGTGACTTAAATTTAGTGGAAGGTGTTGAAGTTTATGTGGATTCGCGATTAATTTGCGTCTCTTGGGGTCCTTTCGTACAATCAAGAAGGGTGTCGTTAAAAGAGATAGAAACCAACCTAGCTCACGCCGGTTTTAACTCAGCTCGTGTAAGGTTATAATAGTCGAACAGACTTTCCATTCATAGCGGCTGCACTTATGTGGATGTCCTTAAGCCAACATCGAGGTCGCAAACCCAACTTTCGATGTGTACTCTTAAGTTGGATAACGCTGTTATCCCCGGGGTAACTTCTTTTTAGTCTAAAGCAAATTTTAGATCGGTTAAAGTATAGGTCGGAAGTTTAGGCGGTTCCGAGATTGCCCCAATCAAACCTTAGTGGATTTATGTATTATAGTTTAATAAGTCTAGAGAAAAGGTAAAGTTCCGCGGGGTCTTTTCGTCTTCTTTTAGTATCTAAGGCTTTTCACTTAGAAGAAAAGTTTTTTTAGCACATAAAGTATAGGTGTTCCTCGTGTTGCCTTTCACTGGCCTCCAATTAAGAGGCTAATTATTACGCTACCTTAGCACGCTCACGCTAACGCGGCCGTTTAAAAAGATTCACTGGGCAGGCATTATCTTTTATGTTTGTTTACAAAAGACGGTGTTTTTGGTAAACAGGCAAGGAAATTTTTTGCCGAGTTCACTTTATGTGGGTGTGTTATAAAGATAGGTTAAGTTTCTGTGTTTTAATGGTTAGATTAAATGCTGTTAAAATACTAATAAAATGCCGGTTCAGTAATGACATAATTGTTCACTAAGCTCTTCTCAGGTTTGAATTGCAGGTTTAATGCTATGTTAGTAGGAGTTGTGTTACTAAAACGTTATTAGGTGGCTGTTTTTAGGCCTACTTTCAGTTTTTGGTTAAGCTATAATTTAAGGGGGCTCTTGAGCTAATCCTCAAGAGTCTTTCTCCTATAGGGTTGTTAGTTTGTGGATGCGAAAGCTATAGGAAGGCACTTTGATGCCTTTAGAAGAGAGCCAGCTAAATAGCTGTATGGAAGGCTTGTTGCTCCTACTAATAACTAGTGTGCCAATTATGATACATTGGTTTCGGAGATTAGTAGCTCACAGCTTTTCGGGAGGCTATAATGATAGGATTATGTTGCTTTTCCATGATGCAAAAGGGACAAGTTGTTATCTATTCTATAATGCGCGTGTTTGTGCTCCTTGCGGGGTTATGATGCTTGTTAGTTTTTACAAAATACTAAAGGTATTAGAAATTTTCTTTAGTGGGAAGTAATTAAAGGGTAATGTTTTGCTTACAAAGGGGGTGATCCGTGAAAAGAGCTACAATCTTTTGCCTAAGTCTCGGCCACTTTGCTAAAGTTCTGGGGGTGTGACCCTGTCTTTGGTTTACAAGACCAATGCTGATGAGCTTCTCAAAACTGTCATGAAGTCTTAGTTAACTGTTGCCGAGTTAAAAGCTCGGTGCCTAGCCTCGGCCATCTCTGACTTAGGGGCAATTTCCATTACCCCTACTATGTTACGACTTATCCGATTTTACTACCGGAGTGACGGGCGATTTGTGCGCGCTTAAGTTCTTGTTCAGACTGGTTTTATGTACCTATATCTTACTTTCAAGTCCTCCTTCATTAAAGAATTTAATCTTTAAGTTTGGTGGTTGAGTCATTTGTATCCCATGTAGCGGCTTTTAATTGGCTGTATGTCACCTGAATTAGTGGGATGAACCCTAATTGCTTCCTTTTTTATCTTTTTTGAGCAAGCATAAACGGCCATACACAAGCTGTGTGCGATAAAAGCTAAGGTTAGTCGTGGATTATCGAATTAAGCCACAGGATCCCCTGATGAGGAGTTAAGCACCGCCACATTGTTTGAGGTTCGAGCTTTCGCTGGTAGTATTCTTTGGTGGGTTGGGCCACACAATAATCGGGTATCTAATCCGAGTTTTGAAAGTTGTGGTTTGTTAGAACTAAGGTTATTTATGATTTGTCTGGGTGTAGCTAAAATTTATTTTTTACGTAAGAAGGTAATTGTATAATCAATTAATGGTTCTTTTATTGTGAAAATTAGCTCGGGTTAGTGGTGTAACCGCGACTGCTGGCACCATTTTAGTCACCCCTATTATCTTTCTCTATGGCCTAGTTTTCTAGCTGGGATAAAATAAGACATTGGTGTTGTGGATGGTTCTTGGGTAAGTTTCCCTAAGCTTTTGCCTACTCAAAGTTTTTAAAACTTTGACCAGACAAAAACCGTTGGCACAATGTGCGATTGTACTACCATATATAGTTTAGAAGATACAGCTAATTTGGCGCATCAATGAAACGTTTGAAAGGCAAGGGCAAAATTCTATGCCTAGTTATGGGCCGAAACCATAGTACGATTAGGTTTCTTGCCTAGGGTGTAGAGATTGGTTTTGGTGCCAATTAGAGCTTTGAAGGCTATTAGTTTTATTAACTTAAATCTCTAAAGTAGTGCTAGGAGTTTTGGCCGTTAGAGTTTAGCTTTGTGTGTGCTTGGCTTGGGGTGACATTGTGATTTCCTGTGTTAGAGCTTGTGTGGTGATTGGGGCTTTCTTTGCTAGCTTCTTGGGTTAGGTGAGGTTCGGAGGTGGAGTAGAGAGTTCATCTATGTAGAGTTAGGGTTAAACAAAGTGCTAGCATTAGGATAATCAGAAATATGGCATTAGTAATGGCTTTTGGGAGAGAGGAGAGCTTAGGTTTTTTAAAAATAGCCAATTACACAAATGTGCTCTTTTGACGTGAAAAGTCAATGTGCGTTAACACTTAATTGGTTTATAGGATAGGTTAAAGGATAAGTGAGTCGAACACTTTCTCTTTGATTTCAAGGCAAATATTCTCCGAGGTCCTTTAGGGGCTCTAGAGTGTACCTCAATAGTTGATTGCAAATCAAATCTTTTGCCTTAAAGTATAGAGCCATGCTTAGTTATGGCTTTTTATTTATTATTTTTATAAGATATTTTGTAAACAAAAATTTTAGGGGGTATATTGCTATTGTAAGTATATGGAAAAGGTTGTAGTGAGTGTCTCATTGTCTGTAGGGTTAACTGGAGTTTTATTGATTGTTGGATTATTTTTGGGTTTTAGCTCTATCCTTGGTCGTGAGAAGTCAAGCCCTTTTGAGTGTGGTTTTGATCCTGTTGGGTCTTCTCGAGTGCCTTTTTCTTTACGGTTTTTTCTGTTGGCTGTTATTTTCGTTGTTTTTGACGTAGAGATTGTTCTTTTGTTCCCTGTTGTGATGGTTGTAGGTAGAGCTTGAGTATGAGTGGGGGGTTATTTGCTTTTACTCTTTTTTTTGGTTTTACTTTTTTTCGGGGTGGTACATGAATGGCGGGAAGGGTCTCTCGAGTGAGAAAGTTAGTGCTATAGTTTTAGTTTTTTCATTAGAGGGAGTGTAATGGGAAGGTGTGTCTATTTTTGGGTTATGAGCCCAACAGCTTGTGAAGTTTAGCTTATCCCACTAGATAAAGAATAGAAGAAAAGATAAAGGGAGAATCTGGGATAGAGCAAAAAAGATGGGGGATCCCCCAGAATCCTGGAGTTTTGTCCGGGACTTAGCTAGTTTTAGAATGGGTGAAAAGGCTAGAGAGAGATAAAAGAAAAGCCTAATTAAGGCTCCTAAAATTAAGGAGGTAATTGTTAGGATTGAGGCTTTAGCGGTGTAAATAACTAGAAGCTTTATGATGAAGCCTGTGAAGGGGGGCAAACCTGCAAGGGATAAAATAGAGACGGTAAGGATTAACAAGTTTTTGTTTTGGTTTCAGCTAAATAGTTGTCTATGGAATTTTGTTGGGGTTTTGGTTAGTGCTTGGTAGATTGAGAGATTAATAAGAACGTAGGTTGTGATATACACTAGTAATGTTTGGGTGTTTGCTGTAATTCTGGCAATTATTCATCCTGTGTGGGCAATAGAGGAGTAAGTTAGCAAAGATCGAATATCTGTTTGGTTTAATCCTCCGATTCCCCCTCAGATTGCCCTAACCCTGGCGATTAGGATAATTTTGTTAGTAACGTTTTGGTCTAAAGCATTGATAATAAAGATTGGGGCAATCTTTTGTCAGGTTAGTAAAATGAAGGCTGGGGCTAACTCTAAGCCAAACATTACTGGAGGAAACCACAAGTGGAGTGGTGCGGCACCCAGCTTCAAGCATATAGCAATTGCTATAAGAAGCTGGGTGGAGTCTAAGAAAGTCGCTAGTATCGCTGCGGCAATGAAGATAGTTGAGCCTATAGATTGAGGGATAAGGTATTTTACTGCGGTTTCTGATTCATTTGGGGTTTCCCGTATGAATATGAGTGGAATAAAACCTATTATATTAATTTCTAGGCCTATTCATATAACTAGTCAATTAGATGAGGAAAGAACTATAAGGGTGCTTCTCACTATTAGGGCTATAAATAGTGCTTTGTAGGGAGATTTCATGCTGTTTAAGAGAAGTGGAAGGAGTTAAACCTCTCTTTACATAATTAGAAGTCATGTATAAGCTCGGCTACTTCTCGGTGTTGTTGGTTGTTGTTGTAGTGTTTGTTGATTTATAAATAGTGAGGATTAAAAGAAGTAATTAAAAAAATTGGGAAATAAGCAATTGGTATAAAGTATAATAGCGAATAGTTTAAGATAAAACAATAGGTTGTGGATCTAGAGATGGGGGAAACTTTTCGTTAGTTTGTGTGGGGTTAGAGTTAAGGTAAAATAAAAAATGAGCTTTTGAGGTCAATTGGGGTTTCAGGATAGTTTTAGTGCTTTAAGGTTTGAGCTAAGATTTTTTCATGATCATACTATGTTTGTGTTGGTTTTGGTTTCGTCTTTTGTGGGTTATATAATAGTTTGCTTATTGAAAAGGAGGTTATCTTCTCGGTTTCTTGTGGAGGCTCAGGCACTTGAGGCGGCTTGAACTGTAATTCCTGGGTTGTTATTATTAGTTTTGGCTGTTCCTTCTGTACGTCTACTTTATTTGTTGGATGAGGTAGGTAGACCCGTTATTAGTTTGAAGAGTATTGGGCATCAGTGGTATTGAGAGTATGAGTATGGTGACGTAGATAGATTAATTGGATTTGATTCATATATGGTGAGGGGTGTTGAGGATCAGAGGATTGGGTATCGTCTTTTAGAAGTGGATAATCGGTGTGTTTTGCCATATGGTGTGGATAGGCGAATTTTAGTTAGATCTAGGGATGTTATTCATGCTTGGGCTGTTCCTTCTGTAGGCGTAAAAGTTGATGCTATTCCAGGTCGTATCAATCAGTTGGGTGTGCATCTTATGAGGTCTGGAGTTATGTATGGTCAATGTAGGGAGATTTGTGGGGTGAATCATTCTTTTATGCCTATTGTTGTTGAAAGTGTTTCTCCTAAGGTTTTTTGCTTGTGGTTGGGAAGTTAGGCTTGTGGGTATAAAGTGGGAATAGCTTGGGTTTATAGAGTTAGGGGT